ATATCAGGCTTATTCTTAGTTTCAGAATTAATATATTTATATGAGAAAAGATCATATCTATAGTTTTTTTGAAAATTCTCCTCTTTATTTGGTAATAAATATACTTTCAAATTTTGTTTTTTTTTGTAATCCAATAATGGGTCTTTTTCATAGGAATACCATTTCTTTAAATCATCATTTTGAGACGTATGGCATTGATTTATTTGATTTCGCAATTTTTGTGGGACTAATGTAGACCATGTAATCTGAGATAAATCATATTGATAATTACTTCTTAACCAGTTTTTCCATGGATTCTTTTCATAATTTGAAAGTTTGTTATGTCTTACTTTGGAATCAAATATTCCTTGTCTTCCAAAAAAATCCTTTATTTCATTCTTAAGAAAAAAAGATGGTCCATTATATTGAAGAATAGATCTTAACTTATTGAAGTTTTGGGTTTGTGATAATTTAAAAAATACATATTTTTGTGACAAATAAGATAAATAAAAAAAAATATGTGGCTTCTGCTTACTATTTCTAAGATTATCAAAACCCTTTTTTATAGTCATAGGCGAAATGAAGTCAATTTTATTTTGTTTTTTTTTATTAATTCTTTCTTTATCTTTATTTATTTCATTATTGTCAATGTATTTTTCAAGAATTTTTTTTGTTGATTCCATAAAAAGTTGTAGAGAAATTCTACGCATATTAATGATACATAAAAAGATATCTACGTATATTTTTTCAATGCAAAATTGAAATATTAATTCAATATTTTTTCTTTTTAATATTTTCAAAAATTTTGGGGGTGATTCTCGATTATTCTTTTTATTTTTTTTCATTATTTCTATTTGATTTCTGATTGTGTTTCTTCTATCAATTCTATGTTTAATCTCTTCTTTTGCCTGTGAATAATCTCTAGATTTATTTTGACTAAATGATTCATGAATTATCTGAGTGCTGATTATCGAATCCTTTTCTGTTTGAGTTTCACTTGATTCATATATTTCTCTCGGTATAAATAATGGAATTTTCTTTCTTTTTAAAAGTGCTTTTATTATTTGTTTTAAAAACAAAAATACTTTTTCTTGTTTCTTTGTTATTTTTTTTAAAACTCTTTGAACTCTAAAATTAAAATTTCTTATTTCTACTTTGTAGTCTATATCTTTAAAAATGGGTTCAAAAAAGGAAGGTGTTTTTCGAGGAGGACCAAAAGGATATTCTGTTTCCATTCCCAAAACTGTTAAAAAACAAGAATCAAAATCATCTTGTTGCTTTCGATCTCTATCAGAGAGTCGTAGGTTAGATCCGTGCCACGGTTTCAAATGAAAAGGATATAAGATTTTGATCTGAAAACCGTCTATTAACCAATTTTTAGGAAATTCCGTTTTGGAGAATTGAAGACCATTAGAGCTGCACTTTAAATAAATTTCTCTATTCCAATCTTGGAAATCCTCATACCATTCCGGAGATTGCCTTAATAAAATACGGCCAATATTCTTAGCTAGTATCAATAAGGGTAATTTAATATACCTTCTAAAAATTGATTGTGCTAGTAACAGAATACTTCTTGTTTTTTGTGCATATGGAATGTTTTCCCAGAATTCCATTGCGTCTTCCTGGTTGTTTTTTTTTATTTGGAATTGTTGATCTAAAATTTCAAATTCTGACTTTTTACTCAACCAATCTCTAATATTAAAAAAAAGCTTCATTAGGTCGGATATAGGAAAAGGAAAATCTTCCATTTTTTCCAAAAAAAGAGGGGAATGCGGATTTCCTTGAGACGGTCCCCAAATAACCATTTTACGTCTTTGAATGCGCATAGATCCTTTGATTACGGCTCGACGAAAATCTGGTTCTTCCAAATAACTTATAAAACCCGAATCTCTATTAAATTTTGTATAAAGATTATAATTCTTGAAATTAGATTTCTTAAAACTTCGTTTGGAACGAGTTAAAAAAGCTATACGTTTAAATCGTCTTGTTCGAAGCTGGTGATCCAGCCCTTGCATTACGCCTTGTTCTTTTCGTCGTTTTTTAAACATTTGTTCCAACTCGTTGATTAATTTGTATGACCATCGAGGTGGTTTTTTACCTATTTCATTTATGTTTATTCCAATAGATTTTTTTTCGCGCTTAGGATTAGTTAGAATTGCGTTCAATGAAAACTTTAACCTATTATTTGAATCAATTTTTACTTGTTTTTTTTCTGATATTTCTGTTTTCTGTTCAGATTCTGTAAAAGTAGGATAAGGAAGAAGAATATCGTGAATTTGATTTATTTCAGAGGGCTCTGTGCAATTTTTTATCGAAGTTTCTTTTCTGATTGAAGATGAAAAAATTTTCTTCATTCTTCCACGATACGTCCCATTTAAAAAGGGATCATACATTTTAATTAGGCAATTATTTTTGTTTTTTTTCTCAACATTACACAAATTAACTAGGAAATTCTTTTTGTTTTTAGTCTCCGCATTACACAATCTAGTCTTTGTTTCAAGTATATTTAGAGAAAGAAATA